CATTACAAAATTTTGCTTTAGCCAATGATCTAATTAGAGGAATAATTGGAATTATTGTATCAAGCTTTTTCAGAAGATTTTCCATTATAAATGACTTTTCCAACATTTGACTCCGTACCACTGAAGGATTTAGCCGCACATTTGAAAAATAGCCCAAAAAGTCAAATGAATGCTCGGATAATTGGTTTATATGGATCTTTCCTGGTTGAGACCAAACAAAAAAATGACATTGCCATAAATGGATAAGATAGTATTTCCATTTTTTCATCAAAAAGGGCGTATTCTTTGAAGCTAGAATGGATTTTCCTTGATATCTAACATAATGAATGAAAGGGTCCTTGAAGAACCATAGGGTGGACGGAAAATCCTTATCAAAGACTTCTACAAAATGTTCTATTTTTGCATAGAAATAGATTCGTTCAAAAAAGACTCCAGAAGATGTTAATCGTAAATAAGAAGATTTGTTACGGAGAAAAAGAAAGATGGATTCGTATTCACATACATAAAAATTATATAGGAACAGGAGAAATCTTGGATTACTTTTTGAAAAAGTAGAAATCCTTTTTTTTGGAGTAATCAGACTATTCCAATTACAATACTCATAAAGAAAGAGCCTTAATAAATGAAAGGAGGAGGCATCTTTCACCCAGTATCGAAGGGTTTGAATCAAGATTTCCAGATGTATAGGGTAGGGTATTTGTACATCTGACACATAATTTAAATATGGAAATTTTTCCTCAAAAAAAGGAAATATTGAATGAATTGATCGTAAATTATAGGATTTTATGATTTCTGCCTTCTCTAAGGAAGAGATGAATTGTAGGGAAAATGGAATTTCCACACTGACGGCAAGCCCCTCTGATATTATTTGAGAATACAAATTCTTGTTGTACCCCCAAAATGGATTTTTGTTAGAATTATTAGCAGAAATAATCAAATGATTCTGTTGATACATTCGAGTAATTAAACGTTTTACAATTAGTAAACTAGATTTATTGTCATAACCTAGATTTTGCACCAAAATGGAACTATTTAAACCATGATCGTAAGCAAGTGCAAAAATATACTCCCGAAAAATAAGTGGGTATAGGAAGTCATGTTGACGAGATCTATCTAGTTCTAAATATACTTGAAATTCCTCCATTTTTTGAAATTTGATTTGGGCCAAGGATCGAAGATTTATTGGGTTATCAAATAATACATAGTGCGATACAGTCAAAACAGGGTATTCTATTCTAATAAAAAAGAAATAGATACCTAGAAAACAAGTAAGACTCATCAACGGACTCTCTCTACTCGCTTTTTCCATCTAATTGTTTTATTTTCGTTCTAGGATAACAAGATAGTTAGAAATCCTTTATTTTCTCAACCCAATCGCTCTTTTGATTTTGGAAAAAAAAAAATATCTTTATCAATATACTCTTTCTTCTACACATTTATCGCCACCCCATAATCTAATTATAATGGAGAATAGCTAATAGTTAGGATTCATAACAAAAATAAATAATCCATTCATGGGAAAAGCTTTTCCCCCATCAAGTACTAATATTTTTTATTTTTAACGTATAATTAGATGGGGGAATCATTCAAATTCAAAACAAAAGCTCGTTCCTTTTTGTTTCCCTATAATTGGAGCCACCAAACTCTATCCATTTATTAATTCAACCCAACTGTGAATTTCTTTTGTTGCGAGCCAAGAATACAAACATGGATTTTGGCCCGATCCAATAAAAATGAAATATTCTGAGAATTCTCCATTGATACGACATGCTGCTTTTTCCATTCATTCCTTTCTGGATCAGTCGTGGTCTTACAAACTCTACCGATGGTATGGACGAATCCATTGCTTCATAGAAATGTGTAAAAATTGGAGTCGCACTTAAAAGCCGAGTACTCTACCATTGAGTTAGCAACCCTAAAAAAATAAACTAATAAGATGTGTAGATACAATCGCAATCAAAATAAATAAAAAGATTGAATTGGATAATGATAATAAAAAAGAATATTCCATTAAAATCTAAAATCCAGAATCCAGAAAAAAGATTTTAAATGTCGAAGTCGAATCGATTCTGAACATAAAAATGTTCAGATCAGATTAAAATACAAGAAATTTTCTCAGATAACACTCAGATAAGAGATAAAAAAAGAAAATAACAATTTATATGCCTCTTTGTCGCCTATGTTATACGTTATACATTCTTTTTTTTTTTTCATTTATTTTCTTTAATTATTTATATTTATATTCTTCTATTCCAATTTAGAATTTAGAATTTAGATTAGAATATTTTTATTATTTTTATTATTATATATTTATATATTCTATTCTATTATTTATTATATTCTATTATATATATTATTATTATTATATTATATTATATTATTTATTTCTTTTTATTATTCTATTCTAATTATATTAATATTATATTAATATTCTAAGTTATAAATAGAAATAAATTTTTATAAATTCTTATATCATTAAGAATTTAGATTATTAATAATCTATTCTATTTTGAATAAGAAAGTATATTATTATATTATTCTATTATAATATTCAATAATATAGATATAGAATATAAAGAAAAAGAAAAAAGAAATCAAGAAAGAAAAGAAGTTCTTTAATTAAAGAACTTCTTTTCTTATTTCTATCACAGAAAATCCAACGAATCCATCAAACAAAAAAAAAAATCCTATGGAACGGGAATAAAAGGATCCATTTATTCACGATCGGATTATATTTGTTTGATACACTGTTGTCAATATTAATATTAATGTTGAAAAAAGAATACAATGAAGAAAATAAACGAATTAAGAATAAAAAAAAACTTAAATATTCAATTGAATAAATACCAATTGAGATCCAATTGAATTGAATTCAAATTACAAATGAATAATAAAAAATAATAATAAATACTAAGAACTAAGAAAAAAAAAACAAATAGAAAAATATCAAAATATATATAAATATATAATTAATTATATAATTTATATAATTAAAAAAATGAAAATTAAGAAAATATATAATATATAATTAAATAGAATTTAATTAAAATAATGGAATTTCTTTTTATTCATTTGCCCATTTTTATATTATCAAAAAAAATAGATTTTTGTGGTTATAAAAAACAGCATTCTATGTCAGCAATAAGAAATCAAAAATTAGGTATGAATAGAACAAGAGAGCGAGGGGGGGGGGAGAAAAGAGATAAAAAGATTCGAAAAATCTACATAAAAGTCTTCCACACCCTCTTTTTTTTTTTTATTATATTATTATTTATTTAAATTGAATTTTGTTTGTTGATTAGGATTAAGTTCCATAAAAACACCCGCTTTTTTTGAAATATCCTGAACAGTTCCTGTAGGTTGAGCGCCTTTTTCAAGGAAATATAGAATAATAGGAATATTAAAATGGGTTTGATTCTTTATCGGATCATAAAAACCCACTCTCCGAAGATCTCTCCCCTCTCTTCGGGATCGAACATCAATTGCAACGATTCGATAAACGGCTCATTGGGATAGATATAGATAAACAATACACCCCCCCTAGAAACGTATAAGAAGTTTTCTCCTCGTACGGCTCGAGAAAATTCGAAATTATGTTTATGTATAGAATTCTGATGTCAAATAGATTCATAAAATCATCAAATCAATTAGACTATGATTAAAATGAAATACTTTTTCTATTCTTTCCAAAAAAAAAATCACTCGTATTCGCAACCTCATAACTCAAGTTGGATAACTCTCAAATAACTCAAAGGAAAACAAAACCTTTAGTTAGGTATTTTATTTCATCTATTGAGCGGTCTCTACCCCCTTTCTTGTCTGTCTCCTTTAGCTTTAGAATCCATTTTTTGTCTTCAGTCAGTGTAATATAGTTGTTGAGACAATTGAAAAAGGTATTTACTTGTTCCACGATCCGTTAGCTTTTCCTTGAATCATTGGGTTTAGACATTATTTCGAGGATCTTTAATCATTACAAAAATGGCAGCAACATACCCATTTTTGATTTCTTTCCATCAAAGAATCGTACAAATAGATGGTTGATTCCCCCAGATCCACTTTTGATCGAAATAGTTTTACCAATTCCAACAAATTTTACTTTTTTTTTTTTAACTTGCTCGAATTGGATCCTTTCGATTTCTATAGCGAAAATATACTTACGAAGTTGTTGGAACTTATTAATTTTCACTAACCCTAGAAACTTGCCCCTGAGAAATGAATCAACTCGAGCTCCATCATGTACTATTTCCATCATCAAACCCTCCCTCCTCCCCCAAAAAAAGAAATTAGAGTGGAATAGAACAAACGATGTCGAGAAAGAGCACCTTCATTTCTATATAATAGAAAAAAAATGGTGGATATAAGAATCCACGGCTAATGTAATCATGTCTTTCAAGTCGCACGTTGCTTTTTACCACATCGTTTCAAACGAAGTTTTACCATAACATTCCTCTAGTTTGGAGCCGGCATGTAATTGATTCAATTCTGAAATCATGAATAGTCATTGATTCAATCGATCCATAAGAATCCATATTTTTTCCTTCTATATGAATGGAAGATTTCTTAAAGAAATATAAAAAAAATTCAAATGAATTCGATATTGTAGAAATAGAATATAGAATTAGAATTCTATATCTATATTTTAATAGAAGATTTTGATTTATTATCAAAATCCAATTTCAATTTAAAAATTGATTATTTATTAATTAATATTCAATATGAAATATATTTTGAAATATATAAATATATTCTAATATAATTAGAAATATATAAATCTAAATATATTCTAAATATAAATTCTAAATATATTAAATAAGATAATAATAGAAATTTGGAATATACATTACATATACAGTACAAATAAAAAAAAGAAGTTCTTTTTGAATCTACATTTTCAAAGTGACTCGATTTAGAGATGAATCATTAAAAAAAAAAGAAGAATCACATTCTACCCAATATTATATACTATTAAACAAAAGGTTTCTCAAAAAAGGACAATCTTGATTATGATATCAAATTCTTATTCAGATATGATATATATCATGAATGGATATGCTCTGGGACGGAAGGATTCGAACCTCCGAATAGCGGGACCAAAACCCGTTGCCTTACCGCTTGGCCACGCCCCATTTTTATTTCTATTCGACACTACTAAACACTATTATGGATATTGGTTCTTCGTCAATTCCAGTCCAAATATCTAAATATCTATAGAATAAATTAGAATAAATTGTTGCTAGAATTTGGATATGTCTAGATATAGAATGAAACTTAAATTATTGATCATTACATATAATTCAATTAAGATATTGCATGAAAGTCTGATTTCTTCTATTTTTTATTTCTTTTTATTTCAGAATGGAAAGATTTTGAATTTGATAAGTTCAAATCAAAGAAGGATTTTTTTGGTCTACTTTTTTTTATTTGATTCATCATTTTATTCGTAATTAATTCAAATTCTTTATTATTTTATTATTTTTTTTTTATTTCTTAATATTAATTAAATAAAGAATTTGAATATTAATTAAATAAGAAATTCATTATTATTATTCTTTTTTATTTCATTTAAGATTTATACTATTAATTATTATTAATATTAATTTAATAAAAAAAAAGGGGGAAAATCCATTTATTAGAAAATTCAGAATAAGAATATAATATATTAATAATAATATAAACTTAAAATATAAACTGAATCTTAATACTTTAATACTTAATAATATTAACTTAATTTTTCATTTTTTTTAATTGAATTCACAAAAAGAAAAAATACAATTATCTTAAAGAACAAAATGCTTGTTATGCTTAATATCTTTAGTTTGGTCTGTATTTGTATTAACTCCGCTCTTTATTCAAGTAGTCTTTTCTTCGCAAAATTACCTGAAGCCTATGCTTTTTTGAATCCAATTGTCGATATTATGCCAGTAATACCTGTACTCTTTTTTCTCTTAGCTTTTGTTTGGCAAGCTGCTGTAAGTTTTCGATGAGATCCTTAATTTGAATACTAATACTGTCCTAGAAAGATTCATAATTTATTCGAAAAAAAAAATATTCGAACATTTTAATAATCTTGATTTCTAAGATCAGATAAGTTTTACAGTGTGAATCCTCATGTGTACTATAGGAGAATCTATTCTCTTTCTTTTTTTTTTTATGATCTTGGAGATTGTGTAATGCTTACTCTAAAACTTTTTGTTTACACGGTAGTGATATTCTTTGTTTCTCTTTTCATCTTCGGATTCCTATCTAACGATCCAGGACGTAATCCGGGACGTGAAGAATAAAAAAATATGATTTTTTATTCTTTTGTTTTCTGTGTTTTCCTTGCTTGTGCTTGATTTTGAAATATTCTTATTATCCATTTTTCATCTTTCAATTTTAACTTTTATAAATTCTAAATTAGAAATCTAAATTAGAAATCAAAATTAAAATCAATTAGAAATCAATATTTATATTCTATTTTCAATATTTCAAAAATGAAAAAGAAATAAAAAAAAGAATTAGATTCTATTTATATTAATTATATTCTAATATTCTAATATTCTAATAATAATATTCTAATATTCTAATAATAATATAATAAAAAAATTCAAACAAACAAAGAAAAGAAACAAAAGAGACTCTGTTCTATAAATTAAAAAAAAAAAGGTAAATAAGATACCAAATCTTTGATGAAAACGGAAAGAGAGGGATTCGAACCCTCGGTACGAAAAATTCGTACAACGGATTAGCAATCCGACGCTTTAGTCCACTCAGCCATCTCTCCCCAATTGAAAGGGGCCTTTTTTTTTTTTCTTTTTTATTTATTTAATTTGATATTTCTATCTTATCTCTATTTATATAATATATATAATATATAATTAGAATAGAATTCTAATTTCTAATATAGAATAATAAAATTAGAATACTCTAGATAATAAAAAAAAAAATATTTAATAATTTATATATATAATAATTTATATATATATTAATATATTATTTTAAATATTATTTGAATTTAATATATTCATCTTATTACCTTATTACTTATTAATTAGAAATTTAAGAATAAAGAATTCTAATACTAATAAATAATCTAACTAATAACTAATAAAGAATCTAAAAAAAAAATAAATAGAATTTTTTTTTTTTTTTTGAAATTCTAGAAATTCGAATAAAAAAATGAATTGAATTTATTAATAATTTCTTAATTGAATTTAATAATTCAAATTTAGAATTCTAAAAAAAAAAAGAATATAATAAAAAACATAAACAAATAATATAAATAATAAAATAAGAAATATATGTTTAATTAAAGGATTTAAAAGATTATAAAAATCAAATTAGCAAATTAGTATAAATTATTATAATAACTTTAATAGAATAAATTAGAATAAATTAGAATAAATTATAGAATAATTATAGAATTCAAAAAACTTGTTTTTTCAGCCCGGCCAGGTTAGTACCTAGCCGGGCCTTTTTTGTTCCCATGAATTCTGGATAAAAAAGATTTATTTGATCTGA